GAGCAAAGATAAATTCTGTACGGAGTAAAACTGTAAATTTTATTCCCCGGGAATAATTTATCATTAGAGGCACAGTATTATGCGTACATAAAATTGCAAGTTTTAAGGACTCAGCTTCTTGATATTATAATGGATTATAAACTTTCTTCCTGCAAAAAAGAAATGCAACTTACAATATAAACCCGGTATTTCTCACTAATTTTAGTATATATAAATTCTAAGTTTATTGCATTATTCTGCCAGAGAAACTAGAGTGTATTCTAGAAAATAACAGTTTCTTGCATCAATGGAAATGCTTTACTCTAGACTGTCGTTGCCAACGATAAAAAAAGTTTCAAACTTTAATGTCAGTCTATTTACTATAGAGAATTTGATACTATAGTTAAAAATTTTTGCGATTTATGCAAACTGAAATCTACCTGCATGTAAAAAAATGTAAAATATTTTAATATATTAGTAAGCTAAAAAATTCAATTAAGTTTATCAAGGTATCATTCCAGTATTAAACCTATTAACATAAGAAGAAGAAATAAATTTCCTAGAACGAATACGTTAATTTGTAATCCTACTATAGCCGGGATCATTGCTACTAGTAGAATAATTTCTAGATCAAAAAGTACAAAAATAATAGTAAACATGAAGAAATTCAAAGAGAAAGGCAATCGATTAATTTTGTAGCTTTCGAACCCGCATTCATAACTTAATATTTCTTTAAAATCCTTTTTCCTTGCTAGAAATCGTACTCCGAGTATTAATGAACATACTAGAATTCCGACAAGAAAGAAAATATTTTGTGTAATAATGGGAGAGGCACCCAATTAAGATTTCAGTCCTTGTTGAATTATTTTTTGAAAGGAATATGACTTAAAAGGAGAAGAGAGAATAAAGTATAAGAGAATAGTGCTTAGTACAAAAGGAAGTGTATGATATGATAAAGGACCGATCTGAAAAAGTAGTAATATTAAAGAATTAATTCTTTGGATTGACAACCCAAAATTTTCAATATTATAAACTAAATCTTTTATTATTTTGGTGTAGGTGCATAACTGATTTCCAATTAGAAGGATAAAATAATAAGTTTAAACAAAACCTAATTAATAGGGTTACAATGATAATGTAATTAAGTATATTACTTGTTTAATGTGCCTATTCTGTAGGCTTCAAAAACCTAAGTACAAGGATGGATATACTAAGGCACATTCAATAATTTTAAGTTAAGTAAAACTGTAAACCTTCAAAGTTTAAAATGATGTGTTAGTCAAATTATGACTAGTGGCCTCAGCAGTAAAAAATAGTATATAATATTAATCAAATTGCATCTACGAAATGTCAATATCAGATAGCTAATTCGTAGCTAAGTATGGAAGTTCTGGTATAGAAATTTTTATACAATAGAAATGCGCACCCTGTTAAAAGGATGGACCCTAAGATTACATGGGTTCCGTGAAAGCCAGTTGCCATGAAGAAAATGGATCCCCCTACCCCCGAAGTAAAGTTGAAGGGAAGACTCAAATATTCAATGTATTGAACAGTAAGAAATAAAAATCTTATTATTAAAGTTAAAATTAGCCAACCTAAAGAAATGCGAGAATTTTCGTCTTTTTCGTAATGAGAGAGAGTTACTGTAGCACTGCTTGCAACTAATAAAATAGTGTTTAGGCTTGGTGCTCCAATAAACCTAGGTATTTTTAAGTTTGATGGGGGTCAAAATCTTAACTCTGGGGTTAAGACTGATCTGACAAATATTCAGAAAAACCTAAGGAAAAAAAAAGCTTCACTCAGTAAAAATAGTAGCATACCCATTTTGGTGTTGTAAGATTTATTATCATTAATAGCTCCCAGAGTAGATTCCCGTGAGCAATCACGAGTTCAAAAGATACTAGTTAATATCAGTATAGGTATTGCTAAGGGTAGCAGGTAGGTAACAACAGGGTTACCTGTTGTAATTATTTTTATAGAAGATACTAAGCATAGAATTAGGTTAAGTGCACCTAAGCAAAATAGAGGGGCTCAAGGAGCATCATAGGAAAGTAATAATTTTTTCATATTAAATTTTTGTTAATAGGTTGATTAGGAAGTGCTTGGAATATAGAAAGAAGGATTTTACAGGGAAAATAACAGATTTGTGGTTTGAAGTATGTTTTCATTCGGGTAAAATAATTATTTCTGAATAATATATATTGCAGAGGATGATAAAAACTAGAGATTGAACAGTGATAACAAATAATTCATACAATCTAATTATAATTGTTAGTGTGTTTAAAGTTTTGACAAATTCGACTAGAAAGCAACCGACAACAAGGTTTATTATTATTCGGAAGGGTAAGGAAATAAAACGAATAACAAATCTTAAATTATGAAACAATCAGAGGGACAAGTTTACGATATATCAACTTAATGGGATTTTTGTTCCGAAAAGCTTTAACCCTGCATCTAGGATTATATAAGTTCAGATGGATAAAAGAAATGTTGTTGTTAGTATAAGTATGACTCAAGCTTGAGTTCTTGGGATTCAATTATAAGAGTAGATTCTATAGGTATTGTTAATTAGCACTATTAGCCTAATTGCTATTACAATCGAATAACTTTTACATAGGGAGGATACTTTAGTCTGAGAAAATTTACTCAGTATAGTTAGTCAACGAGAATTGAAATTTGTGATCTTTGGAATTAAGGAATACAGTATGATATAAGTTCTAATGGATAAAATAGAACCCAGTAAATTAGAAGTTCTTCAGTCTATAGGGCTTATTGCTATGTGGTTATATATTATTTCAATAGGTATGTCTGCTAGGGCATAGTATATAACGATGAAATAAAATATAAATGCTGCGGAGAAGAAACATAGGGATAAGAATAATAATTTGTTCATTAAAAATTTTAATATTTAACAAATTATTCCTTTCGTACTAAATTTGATTTTTTTGTAGTCCTCAAAAGAGAATCCGACCTGTTTTTCAACGGTCTAAACTCAAATCACGTAATAATGTTTCGTCGAACAGACGAGAATAAAATCCTTTTGCGGATTTTATTATATAATGATTCAACATCGAGGTCACAATTGGTTGCATAGATTAGGTCTCTTAGCAACTATTATGCTGTTATCCCTGGAGTAATTTTTCTTATTCAATGGATTTGATTACCAGATTTATTTAATTGAATTATCCCAATAAAATAATGTAAATTTCCAGGGTCTTCTCGTTTATGAGGCTATTTAAAGTATTTGCACTTTAGAGATGATTTAAATAAAATTTTTAATTAACAACTAATATTACTTTTTTCCTTTCATTCTAGTTTAAATTTATTAAACAAGTGATTATGCTACCTTAGCACAGTCAGGTTACTGCGGCCATTAAAATTTATCATTGGGCAGGAAGTTGCAATAAATAAATTATTGTAATGTTTTTAATAAACAGTAGAATAAAATATGTCAAGTTTTAAATAGAAAATTATGTTAACATTTACTCACGCAAACCATCAGTAATCTAAGTATGTTTACTTAGACTGGATTAAAATAATTTGAGTAGGAAAAAATTTTTCTATAAAAAACATACAAGATACTACTAGTCCTATATTTTAGTCAAATTTAGGAGTTAATTTAAGATTGTCCTTAAATGGTAAGGTAAAAAGATATCAAATAGTTTAATGCCTATTACAGAAATATATATTTTTAAGTCCATATAATGTACTTATTTTAATATTTTAGGTCACTATTTTTCTTTTAAAGAAGATTTTCTTATTTTAGGGTAATCCTAATGCAAAAGGAAATTTTATTATATTCTAGTAAACTAGTAGGATGTTACCTTTTTATTGTAAATAAAATATACTCCAATTTATAATATATCCTAGGCTAGACTCTTCTTCCGAAAAATCTACTTTGTTACGACTTACCTCTTGTGAGAGGGTGACGGGCGATATGTGCATAAAATAATTAAGTAATCATATTGTTATGTTATGTAGAAAAAATTACAATTAAATCCTGTTGGATTAATTTATTTAAATTGTAGGTCATCTCTATCTTCATCATTATTTGTATCTTGACCTGTTGACTCTAACTAACTAAATATATAAATTCAATTTTAAATCGAATTTCAACGGCGATATACATAATCTAGATAGAAGATTTATAACGAGGGTTATCGATCATAGGACAACCTCCTCTAATAAATATTTTACCGCCGTCTTAATTAAGTTTGATTATCATAGTACTACTTTGTTCTTTAATTTTAAAATAATGGGGTATCTAATCCCAGTTTTAGTTTTAAATTTGATTTCTTGTATTTAAATAAAAGAAAAAATAATTTCACCGAAAATTTAAGTAATTGTGTACGTACTATTTACAAGAAAGAACAAGTATGTAATTTAACAGTGACGTATAACCGCGGTAGCTGGCACATCTATTCACCCTAATAAGACCCATGTCAAATATTATTGCATAGATTGAATCTGTACGGTTATATATCAGACGCGATAATTGAAATTACTAGAGCTAAAAGTTACCTTTAATTTAAGAAAAGTGGTAGGTCCCATCTATTAAGTTAGAAGCTTAATTTCCTTTTCTAAAGAAATTATGAGTAAACTACAATTATTATAATAGACAATAATCAAGTAATAATTCATCAGGAAAAGTACATCATACTAATTCATTTTAATCATTGTGAGAAAAAAGCATCTGCTCTTCATGAGGCAATTCATCCTAGCATAAAAGTAGAGAACAAAAGAAGTCATAAATTATTATGATACACTAAAAAATTTTTTATATCTTGAAATACCGTTGCAGGAAGCAGTCAGAATATGAAAATCCCTAAAAGCATAAGTACTAGGCCTCCTAGTTTACTATCCCTTCTACGTAGAAGAGCATAAAAAGGTAAGAAATATCATTCAGGTTGAATATTTAGCGGAGAGGATATGCGATCTGCATAAGAGAAATTTTCAGGATCACTACTTCAATAGGGTGAGATTAAAGCTATGTATCCTATCAGTATAAAAACTGATAAGTTTAGTATATCTTTTGATGTAAAAAAAGGAAAAAATTTAATTTTTAGTAAAGGGGTATGAGAACCTAGGGGGTTAGATCTTCCATTTACATGTAGGAGCAGAATATGAATCATTGCTACCGATATGATTACGAAAGGTGCTAAATAATGAAATGTGAAGAAAAATTGGAGAGTTCGTCCCCTAATCCTGTACCCCCCTCAAATTCATTTTAAAATTAAATCGCCAAAATACGGCACAGCCGATAAAAATGATGTAATTACTGTAGCAGCTCAAAACCCTATATTACCCCATGGCAGAACATACCCTATAAAAGCAACAAGAATTGTTATAAAAAAAATAAAGTTTCCAGAAATTCATCTAGAGACTAATCTAAATGAAGCATTTATTAAACCTTTAACTATATGCCTATATATAAGAATAAAAATAAATGATGCCCCATTTATATGTAGTAGTCGTAGTAAAAATCCAAATTTCACTTCTCGTATTATAAAAATAACCCTATCGAATGCTTCCAATTCACTTGGTACATAATAGAACACTAGTAAAATACCTGTCACTAGTTGGACACCAAATATAATACCTAAAAACCTCCCTAAATTTCATAAGTATGAAATATTTCAAGGAGAAGGTAAGTTAAGTACTAAAGAAGAACCAGGAATTCTTATAAGAAAAGATTTTTTCATAATCAGTGAAACTAGAGAGAACGTATAGGATATTTTAAATGGGAGAGTAAAAGTGAAATAATTACGAATGAAAATAACAGTAATAAAATTAATGCATAAAATAAATCCTTATGATTTATAAAATATCTTATCCCTAAAAAACTCTGAATAGAGAAATCAGGGTTTTCTCAGTAAAGAAAAAATTCATCTTTATATATAGAATAAATTAAAATTACTCTCCTAAAGAAAGACAAAGTAAAACTAGAAATAGTCAAATTATTATTAGGCAATAAAGAAGACATATATACTAAAAGTAGTAGTAAGCCTCCTCTATACACTATAATAAACAAATAAGAAAATATTCCTAATTCAAAAATTTGAAAAAATTTTAATAAGGAGATAACAATACTCCTAATAAAAACCGTTAAGCTGAGTCATAAAGGATGGGTAAAAAATAAAAATAATAGTCTGCATAAAATTAAATAGGTCATAAGTATTATTCAGATGATAGTTTATTTAAAACATGAAGTTTGGAGATTCAAAAATATAATCTGATGCTTTGTTTTCTTAGATTTACAAAATCTACATTTTACAATAAACTATAAAGCAGATATTATTTTATAGGCTAGGTTTTATCCTCTTTATTTCTGCATTAATTAAGATGTTATTTAAATCTTATCATTTATTAACTATATTTATCGCTCTAGAATTAATCAGTCTGTCCCTAATTTATATAACGTGATCTTCTCTGTGACCTCAAACTATGTGATTTATAACTGTAAGCGTGATTCATAGGATTTTAGGCATACTAATATTACTACTTGTCATACGTCAAATAGGTAATGATAAAAATATTAATCTAATATAGTGATAAAATTTCGCTACTTAGAATTATTACCTTGTGTAATAGGGTTATTCTCCTTGTTGTGATTAATGGTAGGTTATTTTGGGAATATAAGCAATTTGCTAAATATTAGCCATTCTTTATCATATCTAATAGTTTTCCTTACTTTGTTATTGTTTTACTCCTATACTAATTATATCTCTAAAGAAATAAAATCTTTTTTTTATCTAATTTTATTTTACTTACCTCTTTTAATTTTGTTTTTTCTTAGCGAGAACATCCTAATGTTTTATATACTATTTGAACTTTCTATTTTGCCTATTTTCCTGATAATTCTTGGATGAGGTAGTCAACCAGAACGATTATTTGCTAGAAATTACTTATTATTTTATACTTTACTATTTTCTTTTCCTTTAGTTATTATCTTTATAGTAATCTCTTTTAATCACACATTATACTGAGCCTATATATGTTCAGATGCTCTTATTTGACTGCTTATTCTTATTCCATTCTTTGTCAAAATCCCTATTTACATGTTTCATCTTTGGTTGCCAAAGGCCCATGTCGAAGCACCTGTACTAGGTAGCATGATTCTTGCTAGAATCTTATTAAAAACAGGAGGTTATGGACTATTAAAGGTAATAAACCTATGTGATATTTGATTGCCAAGTTATTTAAGTTGTTTCAGCTTATTTCTAATCCTTTGAGCCAGAGTATTATGTATTCTTCAAACGGATTTAAAAAAATTTGTAGCATATAGAAGAATTACTCATATAACTATTATCTTAGTTTTAATACTATCCGATTATTTACATTTTGAGGTGGGCAGTATCTTTCTTATGATCTCTCATGGAGTAATTAGCAATTCATTATTTTTTATGGTAGGTTTATTTTCAATAACAAGCCTATCACGACTAGTTTATAGTCAATCTAATATAATGCTAACTAATCCAACTCTGTGGTTTTGTGCAATGTTAATCTTATTCCTAAATGCTGGAACGCCACCTTCGTTAAGAATAATTAATGAGATTATGTTATTTATTAATTCTCATCTTATCTGAGGTTGGAACTTACTCGTATGTAGTATCATATTTTTGTTAATAATGTATTACCCTGTGTGGTTTATAAGTAATATAAACAGCTGTAAAACAGACATTTTAAATAATGTAGTTTACCTATCCTTGTGGGATTTATACTCACTCTGCTTTCTACCTTTCAGAGTTTTACTTTTATGAATCAATACTTCAGTAATTTTTTAACTTAAGCATACTAATTGAACTATTCAAACTTAATTTCGACTTAAGCATTAGGGAATTTCCCAGTATCCTGGGATCATTATAGTTTAAGTAAAATATTGAATTGTGGTTTCAAAGATAATAGTGATAATATATATTATTTTTTTTTATTGCCTAATGCTTATAGCTATATACTTGTCATTATTATTTTTCTTAAAAGGAAAATTATTTTTTTTAATGATAAATTTTAACACCTTTATTACTAATCTATCTTTTACGGTGAGGTCTCATTTCATACTTTACTTTACTAGAATCGTAGTTTTTTTGTCGCTTGTCATTTTTAGTTTTTCTTTTTTTTATATAAATAACGATGCACCTCTTGGTCGATTTTTACTAATTATATTAACTTTTATCCTGAGAATAGTGGTATTAAACAATAGGAATTCATCGTGAACTTTGTGGCTGGGTTGAGAAGGTTTGGGAATTTCTAGTTATTTATTAATCATATACTATAATAACTGAAAATCAAATAATTCTGCTCTAACGACAATTTTATTAAATCGAATTGGAGATTTTTGTTTACTTGTCAGATTCCTGAAATTCACACAAATTTTGTTATGAACTTTCGAAAATTTCAATCTTACACCATTACTAATCGTACTAATCTCAGTAGCAGCAATTGCAAAAAGAGCACAAATACCCCTGAATAGGTGATTACCTATTGCTATGGCTGCTCCTACTCCGGTTAGTTCCCTTGTACACTCTTCTACTTTAGTTGTTGCTGGGGCAATTCTTTGTATTAAATTAAATTCATATTATTTTACTTATGTAATATTTTTTTTGACTATCTTAGGATTCTTAACAAGATTCTATGCTAGTGTTATAGCAACTTTGGAAAAAGACCTCAAAAAAATTCTTGCTTATTCTACCATATCCCAAATTGCTTTAGTTATATTTATGTTATCGTCTAATTTAAAAGAATTAATACTTATACATATTATTAATCATGCCTTAGTTAAAGCCCTATTATTTATCAATATTGGAATTTTTATTATTTTTATATTTGGCAACCAAGACACTCGAATTTTACAATCTAACAATTCATTACTTACAGTCCTTGTGTCTAGCATTAGATGCTTAATTATCATGTGCGGAATTACTTACACATCCTCTTATTATTCAAAAGAATATAGTCTTCTATTTTCAATGAAAAGAGAAAATCTTCTTTCTATGATTAATCTTATAGTATTTTTTTCTTTTGCTTATTCAGCTCGTTTAATATATTTATTTATAAAATCATTCAACAGAGTTACTGTTTTCAGTAAAAATTTTCACCCCAGAGCACTCTATAGGGAAATCATTTTTCCGGTTGCATTGGTTAACGGTTGGATTTTCACTTATAATTATTCACTACCGTTGAATAATACTTGAATAGACAACAAAAGAACAATATTAATAATTCCTTTAATAATCACAATATTTTACTTAATATTTTCTAGTATTTTGGCACTCGATAACGTTGACTTTCTATATACAATTCTTAATGACCTCACGATTTTTAAACTTTTTATTACAAATAAAATAAAATCCATTTCTTTGTCCTTAAATATAACTTTAATATCCTATAACAATACCAGTTATTTTCCCTTAATGCTAATATCATTTAGAGTCCTCTTAATAGTAATAATTTTTATAGCGCTCCTCTAGCTTAAAAATAAAGCATAACTCTGAAGAAGTTAATATTATAAGGAGTAACTAGCAATATAAGCTAAATAAGCTATTGGGTTCATACCTCAAAAATACTTTCATGTTATTGTTAGTCACACTGCCTTGATACCTAGCTTATACTGTGTTAATTATTATAAGAACTTCTATAAACAATTGACTTTCTATGTGAACTGTGCTAGAAATCAGTTCTTGGCTAATATTTATTCTCTCTCTACCTGAGAGTTTTACCTATGAGATAGTGTTTAAAATATATTTTATGTTTTCCATATCTTCTATTGCTTTTGTGCTTCTATGGTTGAATTCTAACTATCAAGAAGAATGGTTATTATGCGTTTTAGCTTTTAAAATTGGGCTACCTCCCCTTCATTGGTGAATTGCATGGATCATAAAACATATGCAATGAAATATCATGTGGTGATTTACCACTTTCCATAAATTAATTCCCATACTTATTTCATTACTAATCATTAGCTCTTCTTTAATTATCTGATGAGCAATAGTATCAATTCTCTGAGGAAGTTTAATGTTTTGGTCCAGGCCCTCATACTACGTAATTTTCCTGTACTCTTCATGCATCCATTCAGGATGAATATGACTATCTATGTTTGATTTCTATTCCTTTTGCATTTATTTTACTACTTATACTTCAACAATATTTTTTATCTTTATAAAAATCAAATCAACCGAATTTTGACATTATGATTTAGACCTTTTAGCTTCACTAATCATTCTATTAGGAATTCCTTTAAGAATAATCTTCTTTATCAAACTTATTAGTACAGGTATTTATTTTAATTTTTCAACCTTTTTAATATGAACAATAATTCTGATTAACACCATCACCATTCTACCTTATACACGAATAATTTGAAATCTTACTCAAAACATGCCTGACACAAATCTTAAGTATAACCTAAATACCAAATTATTAAGTTATGTGTTAATCGCCTTGCAATATAGAATTTGACCTTTATTGTTATAAGCTGAGACTAAATGTATCCTAAACTTAAAAAGTTTATGCTTTGTAACTTAAGCTACTCACCTCCGACCCCATCCAATAATACTATAGTCCTTGAGAGAGAGTAATATTCCACATTAACTCCTAAGTTAACCCTCAGCCCTTACATGTTCCTAGGAAGGGTTTATATATATATATATATATATATATATATATATATATATATATATAATCTATGTTATTCTGATATTGAAGATTCCAATTCAGGCAAAGATAATAGCAGGAAGAAGAGATTTTCACATTAAGGATATTAGGAAGTCGTATCGTACTCGGGGGTAGGTGTAACGTGCGAACAGAATAGTAGAGATGCTAAGGAATGCAATAAATCTGGCAATAGCAGGAAATATGATAACTGAGAAAATGATTCTCAGAGTAATAATTATTCCGTACTCAGATATGAATAAGAAGGCAAATTCTACTCTTCTGTATTCTACGTTATATCCCCTAACTAATTCTCTTTCAGCTTCTAGCAGATCGAAAGGGGTACGTCCACATTCAGCTAGGATTATGATTACTACTGGGATTATTAGCGTCAGTGAGAATAATATGTTCAGAGAGCTAAACCCTTCCCATATCAAATGAAGGTGTAGGGAATTTTTGAGGCAGAGAATTCTTAAAATTACCAAAGAAAGAGCGATTTCGTAGGAAATACTTTGAGTCATAGAGCGCAGGCTACCGAAGAGAGCATATTTGTTATTAGCAGCTCATCCTGTAATTATAATGTTGAATCCTATTATCCCTAAGAGTACAATGATGAATATCCCCCTTAAAGGGAAATTAGTCCAAGTGTAGATGAAAGGTACGGCGGACCAGAAGATAATAAGAAGTATTAAATTAATAGCAGGAATAAAAGAGAACAGTAGGAAGTTGAGTTGATAGGGTTTAATAGCAGACTTAAGTATGAGTTTTACTCCGTCTAGGACTGGTTGGAAAAGTCCTCATAGAGAGATTTTGTTTGGACCTCGACGGCGTTGGGAAACTCCTATATAAATACGTTCTAAGAGGGTGATGAAAGCTACGGCGATTAGGACAAAGAAAACGGTGATAATAATTTGAAGTAACCAAAAGAATATACACTCAATTATTAAGTGTAGTTATATATTTTATGAATTGAAATTTCATCGTGATATTGATATTCACTAAATAACCGTGTCAACAAACTCAACGAGTTCTGTACTAAGCTTAAGTTAGTTGCATAGGTCTGCCATGTTGATTCAGGAATTATTGAGAACTGTATATTAAATTTAATCAGTGTTTGAATCTTAGTATGGATGTGTATTCTAAAGTAATGGGTATGTATCTGTGGTTTACACCACATAGTTCTGCACAGAAACCGTATGATAGGCCAGGTAAACAGGAAAAGTGGGAAGTGGAGATAATTCGACCGGGTGTTGCGTCAAGTTTAATGCCGAGAGCTGGTATTCACCAGCTGTGGATGACATCAGCAGAAGTTACGGCGATGCGGAGAGGAGTTTTTAGTGGTAGTACTGTGCGATTATCACATTCGATGTTTCGAAAAGAAGATTTTTCTCATTGAGCCAGAAATCTGTCGAATCTAATATTGAAATCAGGATAATAGTATTCTCAGTATCATTGGTGACCTGTAATAACTAGATTTATTATTGGGGTTTGTAGGGAAGGCTCTTCGGTGTATAGAGTTTTCATGGAAATGGAAGCTATAAAACACAGGATAATTATTGGTGTGCTTGTTCAGGCAAATTCTATAGATTTATGGTCAATAATCTTATTTGTAATGCAAGAAGAAAGGTTTAGCCCAAAGTAAAATCATGTAACTGCAATTATGATCATGAGTATTATGGCTATAACTCAATCGGATAACTGCACGAGGGAGTTTATTGTTGGGTTTATTCTGTCTTGAAGGTAAAACGGATTTCATTTGGTCATAAAATAAGGCGTTAATTAATAGTTAATAAGTTTGAGCTGTGAAAAGTATGTTCTGTTACGGGGTAATTTAAAATTCTCTCGGGAGAACATAATGTTGCGGAGTTTGTTGAATTAAATCGATGTGAGGAGATTCTTTCTCATAGAATAACGATAAAAAGGATAGTGGAACCTAAAGAAAGGATTCTTCCAAATGAAGAAATATGGTGTATTCCTCTATAACAATCAGCATAATCTACGTATCGGCGAGGTATGCCATTTAACCCTAAAAAGTGCTGAGGTATGAAAGTGAGGTTGGCTCCTAGGAATATTAGTATGAATTGAACTTTCTGTAGAATAGTATTTATGGACATACCAAATAGTCAGGGTAGCCATAAGGTAATAGCTGCTATTATAGCGAATACGACACCTATTCTCAAGACGAAATGAAGATGTCCCACTACATAGTAAGTGTCGTGAACTAGTAAATCTAGGGATGCATTTGCTAGAGAAACTCCAGTTAAGCCTCCTATAGTGAATAGTACTAAGAAGCCAGATACTCACAGTATTAATGGAGTAAAAGGGCTAGCGCTTCCATATAAGGTGGCCAATCAACTAAAGATTTTTACTCCAGTTGGAACTCCGATGATTATAGTTGCGGCAGTGAAGTAAGCTCGTGTATCAATATCCATACCAATTGTGTATATATGATGGCCTCATACAAAGCAACCAAGGATTCCAATTCTTATTATTGCATAGATTATTCCAATTGGTCCGAATACTTTGAATTTTCCTGCTATATAGAGGATTGATTCTGAAATTGCGCCAAATGCGGGCAATACTAAGATATATACTTCAGGGTGTCCAAAAAATCAAAATATATGTTGGAACAAAATAGGATCACCTCCACCGGATACTTCAAAGAAGGTGGATCCGAAGTTCCGATCTGTAAGAAGCATAGTGATTCCTCCTGCTAGTACAGGGAGAGATGCAATAAGCAGAAAAGAGGTGATAACCACTCTTCAGGCGAATATAGGAAGTCGATCTAGGGAAAAAACAATTCTTTTACCCAGAAAGCATGTAGAAATAAAGTTGATACTTCCAGCAATAGATGAAACACCTGAAAGGTGTAATGCAAAAATCATGAAATCTACTCTGTGGTTTGGATGGCCGAATCAAGCAGATAGGGGAGGATATAAAGTTCAACCAGTACCAGCACCTGTCCTAGTGAATATCGAGCATATGAATAGCAGTATAGCCGGAGGTAGCAATCAAAATCCAAAATTATTCAGCCGAGGAAAAGACATGTCTTGGGCACCTACTATGATTGGGAGTAGCCAATTTCCAAATCCTCCTATGAAGATAGGTATAACTATAAAAAAAATTATAGCAACAGCATGTGCAGAAACGACGGTGTTATAATACTCCCTGAGTAAAGAAGTATCAAACCTTCAAGGAGAAAAGAGTGAAATACGGATAATTATAGACAAGGATAATCCTATTATGCCTCTTCATAAACCAAAAAGTATGTATATGGTACCAATTTTTTTGTGATTAGCAGTATATAATCATTTTATCAT